CCAATTCTGGCATGAATTGATAAAGATCCAATAAGTCCAACATTGATTCCTTCAGACGTGTCAATGGGACAAATACGCCCATAGTGACTAGGATGGATATCTCGTATCCGAAAATTAGCAGTTCGCCCTGTTAATCCGCCAGGGCCCAAATAACTCAATTTTCTCCCATGAACGATTTGTGTCAATGGATTAGTTCGATCCAAAACTTGAGATAATGGGTGTAATCCGAAAAAGGATTCATAAGTAGTTGTTAACGGAGTTGAAGTTACCAAATTCTGAGGAGTAGGTATCAATTTATGCCTAATTGCTCCGGATATAGTTCCCTTAACTACATTTTCTAAACGGGCCAGAGCCAACCCGAGCTGGTCTTGTAAAAGATCCGCTACAGAGCGAATCCGTTTATTTTTCAAATGATTCATATCATCAAGTGTACCCATTCCAAATTTCATCCCAATCAAATGATCGGCAGCTGCTAATATATCTCGTGGTAACAAAAATATATTGTTCTGAGGTATATTAAGATTCAGTCTCCAATTAATATTTCGGCGACCAATCCTTCCCAATTCACACCTTTGGTGAAAGAATTTTTTTTGTAATTCCTTACATAAGGATTCAGAAAATATTGGATCCCCACCTACACAAGAAAATTGTTGATAAAACTCCAAAATAGCATTTTCTTTTGACCCAATTTTTTTTTTCTCCTTATCGGTCAAGAAAGATAAGAAAATTTCAGGGTAGCAAACATTCTCTAGAATTTCTCTTAGATTCGAACCCATAGCTGATGATAGAACTAGAATAGATATTTTCTGTTTCCTACTCACACGAGCCCATATTCTTGCTTTTTTATCAATCTCTAATTCTAACCTGCCTCCCCAATCTGATATTATGGTGCCGGTATAGACCGAAATCCCGTTATGATCCAATTCTGACTGGTAATAGATACCAGGACTTTGCAATATTTGATTGATCACAATTCTGTATATTCCGTTTACTATAGAAGTTCCAAGGGAATTCATTAAAGGAATGTTTCCAATAAAAATTCTTTGTTCTTGCATATTCCTACTAGTTTTCCAAATTAATCCCGCGGATACATATAATTCAGAAGAATATGTAAGTGATTCATAGACAGCATCTCGTTCTTTTATCAGAGGTTCTACCAATTGATATGTTTCCATAAATAATTGAAATTCAATTTCGTGATCTATATCTTCAATTTTTGGAAACTTAGAAAGTTCTTCTATTAAACCCTGATCAATAAACCGATAAAACCCTTCAAATTGTATCTGATTAAATCCGGGTATTGTAGATGTTCCCTCTTTTCCATCCCCGAGCATCTTTTTTGAATTTCCCATTTATCCGTTTATTGAAAAAATACCATCCCATCTCTCATTCTTCACCGAATCATATCCATAGAATTCGATCTAGCAATAATGGAATTTCTATTCTGTTTACTGAATCACATGAAATTTTATTCAACTCCACGATATATGGAATGTATGAAATACGTATGAACGGAGACTAGATTCAATTGGCATTTTTTATAAGAAAGAGATCCAAATGGAACAGAATTGAGAAATACCACTGGAACTTATGGAGTTTTGTAAAGACTAGAAAAAAAGTAATTTCATTTTCACCTATGATATTACATATTCCAATTCGATTGCATACCATTAAAAAAATGTATCCACGATTGGATCTGTTCGAGCAGATAAACATATAATAAATAGAAAACTTTTTTTTTAACCACTTTACTTTTCCATGTATTTGTATTTCATTGTTCAAAAAAATATTTGCAGAAAAGAGAGTGATTTTTACCTATTTTGAATAGAATAGTTAGAATATCATTGAATTGAAGTAGGTAAGAAAACTTGTGTTTTTTTATTTATTCATTTTTTTGATTATTAAAATAAAAAAGAATGCACAGATATATATGTCTCTTTTTCTTCTTTTATTGTGGTACAGTTCTATTTGGGACAGCACATGCTGTGCTCTATCAAAAATGAAATTTTCTCTTCAATATATTCAATCAAAAATTGAAATATAAAAATTTATTGAGAATTACTCCTCAAAAGCATCCCTAGAGAGATAAAATACCCCATTATGGAGCTATAGCTCTATAACACAACGTAACGTATGTTCTGATTCTAGGGTTTACATATACTCATCATTACTGTTATAATTGAAATTGAAGAAGATTTCTTTTTAATTGAAAAAACTCAATATAGATTAGTTATAAATCCATTTCTAATGATTTTATTAATATTATTAGAAATAAAAAAATGTAGGTTTGAATTCAAAAATGGTCATGAATTTACAGTCAATAGTTAATGGTTCTGGTTTGTACTGGATTCTATATTTTGTGACTGAAAATCTATATATATATTTTTTTTCGGAGTTGAAAAAAAAAGAGCAATTTGGAATCTAGTTTCTATCGTTTTGGCGGCATGGCCGAGTGGTAAGGCGGGGGACTGCAAATCCTTTTTCCCCAGTTCAAATCCGGGTGCCGCCTCAACAACAGACTTGAAATCCCCTATTATAACAAACGTAGGAAAAGACTCTTGATACTTTCGTTTCGTGATTCTAAGCCCCGGGCTCTCGAGGTTCTATTCTCTAACCTAAAGTTTTGCCTATCAGAGAAAACTTCAAGTAGTGGAGGGAAATCCGTAAATCTTTACTTGCCACTACTAATTTAGTTCCACTTACTGAGTCTTCAATTAGATTGGATAGGATAGGAATTAAATTAATAGTTTTGGAAAGGACCTAAGATACTTTGGATACAGACTCATGAAAGTCTCGTAATGCTCAGACATTCAATCAATATTAGATTAGATGAAGAATTGCCTTTCATTTTACTTCCAAAAATAAAAAACGATAAAAGAAAGAAAAAGTCTTATTCTTTCTATATGTGAGTGAGATTCCTTGGATACTTCAAAAAGTGTCCATTTGCTTGTGTTTACATCTTGTCGATTCTACTAGAAATTCTATAATTAAGAATAACTCATTATAAGATAAGTGGATTTTTTGGAGTAGTTCATCAATGGTGACCAAATACCTCTCCCTTTTTTTGACTCTGCACCAGTGATTTCACTATTATTAGTGAACAATAATGGAATAGTTTCTTCGTATTCATAGAAATAGGGGACAAAATTAACATGGATATAGTAAGTCTCGCATGGGCTGCTTTAATGGTAGTTTTTACATTTTCCCTCTCTCTCGTAGTGTGGGGAAGAAGTGGACTCTAGAAGTACTCCTAATTGCGGTAATAATAAAACTCTATCAACCTGTATCAATTGTTTTAGTTTTCTAGACCGTTCGGCAATTTTTTTCAGATTTTTTTTTAGAAATTGGATTTATGTTTTCTTTTATTGACTCATTTTTTATTTTTATATCAGGGTTTACACGGTTAACCATTCATGGGGTAACCCCCTTTAGAAATCGGAAGAAGTTTTCATCGAATCGGGATTATCTGTATTAAATGGATCAAACAAACAAATGAAATATTAAATGTATGTACATACATTTAATATTCTATTTAATTTATATTGACATTTATAAAGAAAAATAGAGATATAGGTGGATTCCTTTATATTAAGATATTTCACTTGTATCTTTATACATTACAATAACCATAATGGCTAGTATGGTAGAAAGAGATCTCTTTCTACCATACTAGCGGGCCCCTTAGGATACTACGACTGAGTCTAATGCATTCCTTTCATTTAAGACGAGAAATTGAAATCTTTTTTTTTCGTTGATAGTCAAATTGTATTCAAATTAATCATTTTGACTAACAGTTTTTACGTAAATTATAAGCAAAAAAGCAGTAGGAACGAGAATGAAGAGTGCAGTAGCAATAAATGCAAGAATATTGACTTCCATAATTTAATCGTTTATTATTTTTTTTCTTTGGAATATCTCGGGATTTAATCCCATAGAGATGAGAAATCTTTCGCTTGTAAACTCACTCAGATGAATTGAGATTTCGATGATATCGAATGAAATAAATATCATGAATAACAATATCGGAGCTATAAAATCGATTCATCGTCAAGAATTTAATAGTATAACATAGGAAGATCTTTTATCCACACCGAATACATAATGAGAGTCCTGATCCAATCAAAAAATATTGATTTATAATTCTTTTTCCCCGCTTTCTTTTCTACAACCTAGTACTTTCCTTTCCTTGTACAATTATCTGATGAAGTACCATAAAAAACCTTTTCTACTTCGATTGTTTACAAAAATAGTTTATAAAGAACCTTATTAAATAAACAATAGAAATCAAATAGAGAAAACAAGTACGAAGTTAAATTTGAAATTTTAAAAATTTTTGAAGGGTATATCATCTTTTTGGAAAACAAAGAAAGGGAATGTGACAAAGACGAGTCCCAGTAAAAAAACTCAAATATTCCAAAAAATTAACTAGTTAAATTTTCTTACGAGTTTTTTCTTCGACATCGACTCTAATCTTTAAAAAGAGCATATTCATTAGGGAAGACTCATTTTATCTTTATTTTTGAAATATCCTCTTTCCTTGGTTGGATTCGAACTATTTTCAATTCCTTAACTTCATAGAAAGAAAAGTATATATAGGTACTCTTGGCAAATGTATTATACGCTATCCTATTCTATTTTCCTACACGAATTAAGTTGACAAAAAGCGGAAACCCCATACAGTATCTCTTTCTTGAAGTGTTGAATGCTCTCAATAATTAGAATTAATTTACATATGTCTCTCTACCATCAATTGGTGCTAGTTAAAATAATGGAAATACCCCTTTCTTTTCCTTGATGAAAAAAGAAAAATAAAACAAAAAGATAAATGAAACCATTTTGATCCCCTTGCCCAGAAAGAAAAGGGGGAGTTAATGTCTTTTTTTTATTGAATCCGCCGGGACTGACGGGGCTCGAACCCGCAGCTTCCGCCTTGACAGGGCGGTGCTCTGACCAATTGAACTACAATCCCATGGAAATAAAGTGGGTAGCTTACATATTCC